TGCTTGGTATAATCCACGGTTTTTTTTTGTATACATTATAAAGTAGCACAAATTCTGGGAAGAACCAAAGTTCCAGATTCGATATGTGGCGATTTAGTATTTCTTCATTCATTTCCATCCAATCAAAAAGGTGTTTTTTCTGATTGAGCGGATTTTTTTCTAAATCTTGATAAAGCGTAAGATAAAAAAGATCGTTCTTATGAATTTTATAAATTTTTTGGTAATTTTTACTTTCAATCCTAGTATTTTTATTACTGTTGGGATCCATTTTGATCCAGGTCTCAATATCCACTTTTTCTAAGAGAAAAAAGTTGAGAATTTTCCAATCAAAATATTTTCTATCTGGATTTTTTTCCATATACATAATATCACCCTTTCCTAGATAATTATTGATAGGAATATCCTCTAGTATATCAAAGAATTTTTGTTTATGTGTGGTGTAATTATAAGAAATTCTTTGGTTGTTATTTACTTGCAACGGTGATCCATAAATAATATATGAGTCCGTCTTCCTTTCAGAATTAATAGATTTATATGATAAAAGGTCATATCTATAGTATTTTTGAAAATTCTCTTTTTTATTTGGGTTTGGTAATGAATATACTTCAAAATCATTTTGTTTTTTGTAATGAAGTAATCGGTCTTTTGAATCCCATTTTGTTAAATTTTTTTTTTGAGTTATACGGCCTTGATTGATTGTATTTCGCCATTTTTGTGGTATTAATCCAGACCATCTAATCTGAGATAAATTGTATTGATAATGACCTCTTAACCAGTTTTTCCATGGATTCGTTCCAGAACTTGGAAATTTCGTATGCCCTAATTCGGAATGCAATATTCCTTGTGTTCCAAAAGAATCCTTTATTGCAGTCTTAAGAAAAAAAGATGTTCCATGATATTCAAGAACAGATCTTAACTTATATAAATTAATAACTCGGGTTTGTGATAATTTGTAAAATACATATGCTTGCGACAAGGAGGATAAGTCAAAAAAAAGATGGGAATTTTTCTTACTATTCCTAATATTATAAAGTGACTTTTTTATAGTCGAAATAAAGTGAATTGTATTTTGATTTGTTTTATTAATTGTTTCTTGGTTTGTTTCATTATTGTAAATGTATTTATATTTTTGAATAATTTTTTTTGTTGATTCAAGAACAAGTTGTGTATACATTCTGGCAATATTAATGATATATAGAAAGATATCTATGTATATTTTTTCAATGAAAATTTTTAGAAAAACCTGTAATTTACAGATTAATCGAGTATTTCTTCTTTTTACTATTTGCCAAATATCTTTTGGCGATTCTACATTATAACTTCTTTTATTAGGAATACTTTTTATTCCTGGAGTTCCTTTTTTTTTTTCTTTTGTAATACTCTTTATTTTCTTTCTGATTGTGCTTGTTCTATCAGTTAGATTTTTAATTTTTTTTTCTCTCAGTGAATAATTTGTACAATCTGTAGATCGAATTTTATTAAACGAATCATGAATTGTCTGATTGCTGATTATAGAACCTTTTTCTTGGTTAGTTTCACCGGATTCATAGACTTCTTTCAATCTAAATAGAGTTGGATTTACTTTTGAGAGCTCTTTTTTTATTCTTTTTAGAAACAGAAATAAAACGTTTTTGATAAACCCCCTTTTTGTTTCTTTTGAGCCTTGTAGAAAATGTTTTGTTCTTCTTTTTAAAACTCTTATTAAAACTCTTAGAGCTAGAAAATCCTTAAAAATGGGCTCAAAAAAGGAAGGTCTTTTTCGGGGAGAACCAAAAGGAAGGTCAGTTTCCATTCCACCAGCCGTTAAAAAACAAAAATTAGCCTTTTTTTGCTCTTTCTTTAGATCTCTATAAGAGGGCCGCAACTTAGGCTTAGATCTGTACCAAGGTTTCAAACAGAAGGGAAATAGTATTTTTATCTGAATACCTTCTGTTAACCAATTTTCGGGAAATTCTGTTTCTGATAATTGAACACCGTTATAGGTACATTTAATATGCTTTTCTCTCTTCCATTCATGGAAATCCTCAGACCACTCAGGGGGTTGGAATAATAAGATACGCCCAATATTTTTAACTATTATCAATGAAGGTAATATAATATATTTTCTAAGCATCGATTGAATTATTAATAGCAAACTTCTTGTTGTTTGCGAAAATGGAACGAAATCCCAGATTTCCGGCAGTTCTATCCGCACTTTTTCCTTTATTTTGTTCTCCTCTTGTTTCTCTCTTCTTTTTGTCTGTTCTTCTGTATAATCTTTTAATTCTGCCCCTTTACCCATCCAATTTCTAAAAAGAAGTTTCATCAGTTCGGAGATACCAAAAGAAAAAAGGGGGGATTTTTTTCTTCTGTTCAAAAAAAGCGGGGAGTGCGCATTTGCTTGAAACAGTTTCCAAATAAGAGTTTTACGCCTTTGAGTACGCATAGAACCTTTGATTATGTCTCGACGAAAATCCGATTCTTGCGAAAATTCTATCGTATATACCAGGTCTATTTGATC